ATCTCTGAACAAGGTTCTAGCGCCATGCCAAATGTGTCCGAAAAAGAAGAGCAAAGCAAACGTAGCATGACCAAAAGTGAACCAACCCCGTGGACTGCTACGAAAAACGCCATCAGATTTCAAAGTAGCCCGATCTAATTCAAAAATTTCACCTAATTGGGCACGTCTAGCATATTTTTTAACAGTCACAGGATCACTATAACTGACTCCGTTGAGTTCGCCACCATAGAACTCAACAGTTACACCTACTTGTTCAACACTATACTTTGATTCTGCTCTTCTAAAAGGAACATCGGCTCTCACAATTCCGTCTCCATCCACCAAAACCACCGGAAATGTTTCAAAAAAAGTAGGCATACGACGTACAAAAAGCTCGCGCCCTTCTTTATCTCTAAAGACAGGGTGCCCTAACCATCCAACAGCTATTCCATCCCCGTTATCCATTGACCCTGCTCTGAATAATCCCCCTTTTGCCGGATTATTACCAATGTAATCATAAAAAGCTAATTTTTCGGGAATTTTAGACCAAGCTTCCGATAAACTTAGATTTTCGTCTAGTCCGGCGCTAACTCTTCGGTATATTTCTTGCTGAAAGTATCCTTGATCCCACTGATAACGGGTGGGACCAAATAATTCGATTGGAGTTGTTGCTGAACCATACCACATAGTTCCAGCAACAACGAAAGCTGCAAAAAAAACAGCAGCGATACTACTGGAAAGTACAGTTTCAATATTGCCCATACGCAATCCTTTGTATAGACGTTGAGGCGGACGGACACTAAGATGGAATAAGCCCGCTAATATGCCCAATGTACCCGCTGCAATATGATGAGAGGCAATTCCTCCGGGAACAAAAGGATCAAAGCCTTCCGCGCCCCATGCAGGACTTACAGGTTGTACTTTTCCGGTTAGTCCATAAGGATCGGACACCCATATTCCAGGACCATACAAACCTGTTACATGAAATGCGCCAAAACCAAAGCAAGCCAATCCTGAGAGAAATAAATGAATTCCAAAGATCTTAGGCAAATCCAAAGAAGGTTTGCCCGTACGTTCATCGCAGAATATTTCTAGGTCCCAATACACCCAATGCCAGATAGCTGCCAAGAAGCACAAACCAGAAAACACAATATGTGCCCCTGCCACACCTTCATAACTCCAAATACCTGGATTCGTTATAGTTCCCCCTGAAATACTCCAACCACCCCACGAATTGGTTATTCCTAAACGAGTCATGAAGGGTATAACGAACATACCTTGTCTCCACATTGGATCGAGAGCGGGGTCAGAGGGATCAAAAACTGCTAATTCGTATAAAGCCATCGAACCGGCCCAACCAGCAACTAGGGCTGTATGCATTATATGGACCGAAAGTAATCGACCAGGATCATTCAATACGACAGTATGAACACGATACCAAGGCAAACCCATGGAAATACCCCTTTATCAAAAAAAAACTAGACACTATGTCACTTTATTTTATCGCATTGGAATTGGAAAAGACTATACTATGTACCTAACTTTTCAGTAGATTCTGTATGAGAAAAGGTTAATATTTATTCCGTTTCATTGAAAATAAGGTAAAAATTCTGTTCGTAAGAACAAAGAGAAGCGGATCTATTCTATACCCGATAAGTACCAATACGCAATGGGAGGATTACTCCTACTTTCGGGAAACAAATACATAGATACTTGTTTATCATTCCAACGATTGATACGTTAGTTAAATTTTCTCTTTATTCATTCTGTCTTACTCTATAAACCTTTCAATCTATGTATAAAAATCTATGTATAAAATAAAATAAAGAGAAAAAGAGATAAAGATGATAAAACCGTTGTTACGTTTCCATATTAACGTGAAGTATAGTACTCAATTTTGTCTTTAAATTAATGCCCGTTGGTGTTCCAAAAGTACCTTTTCGGAATCCCGGAGAGGAAGATGCAACTTGGGTTGAGTTATAGTGCGACTTGTCAGACATATTGAGTCATATGGAATTTACCCGTTTTCTCCCCCGATCGAGATATCCTCTGTTTCGCCCAAGAAATATTGTATTGAGGGAAGCATCAATCATTCGGAGCGTGAAGTGTAATTAGATCAATTTATTTATATTTGCATTTTGGGATCCATATTATCAATTAGGAGGATTTATGGTTCACTTGGAAAAATAAAAATAAAGTATTCAGGCTCCGTTCAGAAAATACCAAATTGGTAATATAATATATGTATGATTATTACTTGTATTATAAAGGATTCTTATCCTTACTATATTACTATAAGTAAGATGAGTTACTATAAGAGTGATTTCAAACGTCCAACCAATAACCAACAGAATAGCATGATGAATACATCAAATAGTTGAGTTGGGAAAAGAAATGAAACGAATTGAAAAAAAAAGAAGTGGTACTGAGATTATTTGTCCTATATGTGCAAATAAAATTCGGACAGATCTTTTCCCGGAGTAGAACATGAACCTAAAAGAATTGCAAGGGCCCATTCAGGAACAAGAAAATTGCATCGTGATTTGAATATCGATGAAATAATACATCAATGAGAGAGATTAGTTCAATTTCAATAAGTTCAATAAATTCTTTTTTTTATAGGTAAGGAAGCGAGAGCACATCTCATGTTTTTTGAAAAATGTAAGAAAAACGTTTTTTTTAGAAAAACCTATTAAGTTAAAGAAAAAAGAAATAGAACAAGAATCGACACATTGATTCTTTTTTCTCCGTTTCATTTTGATTTTGAACCGTATGCATCCAAAGGTGCGTGTACGGCTCCTAAAGGACTAAAGGATAGGATTTTTTTTGTCCTAATCAACCGACTTTATCGAGAAAGATTACTTTTTTTAGGACAAGAGGTCAAGGAGGAGATCTCGAATACTATTGTTGGTCTCATGGTATATCTCAGTATAGAAGATCAGACTAGGGATCTTTATTTATTTATAAACTCTCCCGGCGGATGGGTAATATCAGGAATAGCTATTTTTGATACTATGCAATTTGTAACGCCCGACGTGCATACAATATGCATGGGAATAGCCGCTTCGATGGCATCTTTCATCCTGGTCGGAGGAGAAATTACCAAACGTCTAGCATTCCCTCACGCTTGGCGCCAATGAGTTTTGATTTGAAAAAAAAAAGAAACACTATGCCTTCGCCATATTGAATATGAATAATAAGTAATAATAGCATGGCACTTCGAGTTCGATCTAAACAAACCATTATTTTATTTTATTGTTTTTTCATAACATGAGATTTTGTATCGAGATAGTAGTATGAAACAAAGAGTATTTCCGATTTGTTGATTTTATGTGTCGGGAGTACATTTCAGCGTCACAAACTTTTTTCTTCCACACCAGAAGTCTCTTTTTGATATTCATCTTATGAAAGAGTACGAAAAAAAATAAATTTTCCTTATTTGATCGTATCAGAAGGGAACTTTGGGATTGCTAAATCATAGATAAGATATCTATATAAAGCAACAGAACCATCATAGTATTTTTTACTCCTACGAAAGGAAGGGTGGTAAATGGATAATTCAACGATCTGAATCAGATAAATTCGATTTCTTCGATAGAATAGAAGAGAAGAATAAAGTAAATTCCGTTGCGGAGCCGTATGCAACATAGAAATGCCCGTACGGTTGTTCAATTCCATTTTCTTCTTTTTATTTTTTTTATCCTTTAATTTAGCCCAATCATGCGAGATAGAAGAACCTGTTATATCAATAACATTAGGTTAGGATTATGATTCATCAACCTGCTAGTTCTTTTTATGACGGAAGATCAGGGGACTTTTTCAGGGAAACGAGACAGATAGTGAAACTTCGCGAAACCCTCACAAAGGTTTATGTACAAAGAACAGGTATGCCTCTTTGGGTTGTAGCCCAAGACATGGAAAGAGATATTTTTATGTCAGCAACAGAAGCCCAAGCTCACGGAATTGTTGATCTTGTAGGGGCGGATCCCGAGGATTTCGAGGATTTATTATTGTAAATCTATTTCAAACCGTAATTGAATTTTCTGTGATTTTATATTGAATAGAAAAAATTGATAATTATTAATTATCAGATGAATTCTCAGGTTAAGATCGATCTAAACCAACCCATTCCATTCTAATTTCTAATTATATATACAACGTATATATAATTATATGACATGCCAACTATTAAACAACTTATTAGAAATGCAAGACAGCCAATAAGAAATGTTACGAAATCTCCCGCTCTTAGAGAATGTCCTCAGCGTCGAGGAACATGTACTAGGGTGTATGTGCGACTCGTTCAGATCATGAGAGTTCGAACAAATACAAATGAGAAAATTTTTCCAGTATTACTGAACGGCACCAATGAATAGAGTAAATGGAAAAGATTTTTCATATATCTATATTGTGTATTGTGTATGGAATTTATGGTTTTCATTGGTGTAAATCCAATCACCTAAATTTGAGATGAAAAGCAATTCCCCATAGGTAGTAAATAGTTATCCATTAAGCAGAGGAAATGGTATCATAAGAAGCAAAAAGATTATGCTCCCATTGTTAAAAGAACGGACTAAGAGGGTCAGTTACCTAGCCAACTTTCCTAATTAAATGCCGTTACTGTATAGATAACTCTTATTGTGAAAAGAGCTATTACTCTATAATTGATAATTGATGGGTAGAGCCAAAGAGTGTGAACTATACAAGTTCACAATACCATTTGATTAAATGAAAGAAGAAGCTCCGGTGTATAGAGAGGACCTCGCCGTTTAAGAAATAACCATAGAAACGAAGGAACCCACTTTTTTTAGTATCATTAGAATTTATTATTTTCAGGTGAAATGCCTGAAAGGAATAAAAAATGGTGGTAAGGAAGGTTATAGTAGCAAAAGCCATTCGAATTCATATTTTATATATCGGAATAATCCGTTTTGTTATTCATCGACCAAGGGGGATGGGGATAAAAGGATGGCTGAAAGAATAGAAATCAATTAGTTATTCATTAAGGTTTAATTTGATTCAATGACAAGAGTTAGACGGAGATATATAGCTCGTAGACGTCGAACAAAAATTCGTTTTTTTGCGTCAACCTTTAAAGGGGCTCATTCGAGACTTATTCGAACGATTACTCAACAAAAAATTAGAGCTTTGGCTTCCTCTCATCGAGATAGAGGTAGGCAAAAGAGGGATTTTCGTCGTTTGTGGATTACTCGGATAAATGCAATAACTCGTGAAAAGTCGGTATTGTATAGTTATAGTATATTAATACATAATCTGTACAAGAAGCAATTGCTTCTTAATCGTAAAATACCTGCACAAATAGCTATATCAAATAAGAATTGTCTTTACATGATTTCCAACAAGATCATCAAATCAAATCAAATTCAAATAAAGTAGACGAACATGTTTAAAAAAATGGGAATTTTTTTCTTTTAACACTGGAACCCACTCTTCTAGATTCTAGGCCTTTTCGAACAAAAAACACATCTGAGCTTGAGTTACAATTGGAGTTTGGAGTCAATTGAGGAGTATGTCTATTTTTTTTTTCTAGGACGAGTAATTCGAGTTCGGGGGATCGACTCCGATTTTTTATTCTTAAATAGTCTCTCATTATTAAGAAAGGGTAACAAAGATAAAATACGGGCTTGCTTTATAGCAATAGTAATTAATCGTTGTTGTTTCAAAGTCAATCTATTCACCCGTCTAGATAATATTTTCCCTTGTTCACTAATAAATCGACTAATTAAACTCATGTTTCTATAATCGAGTCGATCCCCCGATCTAATTGGGGGCAAACGCCTACGAAAAGAGCGTTTGGATTTGCGAAAAGATTGCTTGGATTTACGAAAAGATTGTTTGGATTTATCCATGGTTTATTCCTTATCTCTAAAATTCTATTTCTTTATTTTATTTACTTCAGATCCTACCAAAATAGGCTTTGATTTGTATGAATAATGTATACACATTATTCATATTCTATATTAAAAATTAAAATTAAATATATGTTAAGCTCTTTTTCTTCTTTGACTTGAAAAGAACACATGTGTTCCGTTCAATCTATTTCTTGATTTCCCCATGAATCGTATGCTTGTGACAATAGCGACAAAATTTTCTCAATTCTAATCGACCAGGCATATTGTGTCGATTCTTTTGAGTAATATATCTAGAAATACCCGGCGATTCCTTATTGACATCATTTCGGGCACAACCGGTACATTCTAAAATAACTATAACTCTTACATCCTTACCCTTAGCCATAAACCCCCTTTGAATTTTGTATCGGCTTAACTCTTACATTTTCGATCCGAGCTGAAGAAGAAAACAAAAATAAATTAAATAGAAGTTACTAACTAGAAATAGAATTTTCTAAAAATTTCGTTGCAATTATCATTAAATTCTTATTTATTCAAATTTAAAAATTAATATTAATGTAATTGTAATTGTAATTAAGTAAAAATTTTCATTTTATATTTTATATAGTAATAAATTTTATTTTATGAAGTAATAATTAAGTAATACAATTTCTTTCTAACTATCAATTGTTCCTATCCTAAATCCACTAAATTATTATTCTTATTTAATTTAAGTATCTTCTTTCTCGCGGAACCCTCCCTAGACTGGATCCACATTTAAATTTTAGGTCTCCCAAATTCGATCTTCAATCTATCACATTTTTGTTGAGGTTCCATACACTTTTTTCTTTTCTCCCTATCCTAAAGCTAAGGAACTGAAATGAAAGAACTGAAAAAGGAGGGAGGAAATTCGAAATTTGAGTCATGTAGAATTGTATCTCTAATTTTATTCATTTCTTCACATAATCAATAACTAGAATCAAAAAAATGGGAATGACAAGGCATCCGGGAATAAACGATTAATCTCTATCAATAGGCCTGCTAAAGACCCAAACCATAGAGTACTTAGCACAGGTGCTACGGAGAGATATGTTTTTATATCTCGCATTGAAAATCCTCCTTTCCTATGGATTGTAATACATATGTGTATATGGTCAGATGTTGTAGTTCAAGATCATTTGTATTTATTTTACACAGAATTCCGAACTAAATGCTAAAATAGATATGTACAATTAATCAATAGATGAGATTTTCATTTAATCCCCTGTTCCTGAACATTACTGATAAAACTTTTTTATACGTTAGGTTTCAGATGTATATAATTCTTATATTTATGATATGTATAAGATTTTCTTATATGAAACCAAAAGGAGGAGAAGAAATGATAAGAAAATTGTATATAGATGGAGGAAAAAATGAAGATATGGAAAACAAGACAGGTATTTTGTAGAATGAGACTGCCCAACAATTGAAAAAAAGGGATGTAGCGCAGCTTGGTAGCGCGTTTGTTTTGGGTACAAAATGTCACGGGTTCAAATCCTGTCATCCCTACCTATTACTTCTTCTATGGACAGTAACGAGGATTAATTGAGAACGATTCAAATTGTACATAATTTTCCGTTTTTTATACTATATGTATGCAAGATGCATTGGGGTAGATTTTTTTACA